ACAACAAGGCAGGCGATAGGAAAAAGCAAAGGGGAACTGGTTCAAACTAAACAAGGAAAGGAACCGGGATATGCGAATTCGATTACCAGATCGGATTGGAGGAAAAAGCAATAGTCCCTCCACATGATATTTCTCATATATAGATCCAAATCCATTGCTGCGAACGGCTGCTCGTAATCGGCATGATAGCGAAGCGAGCTCCTTTACGAGTACTACGAAGCGAGGCCTACATTCCTTTTACGCGCTCATCTTCTTCGACCCGGTATGAGAGAAGAGCTCGGCCTGCTTAGCCATCAGTTAGTGCCGATGCATGACTTCCATTCGAAGACAGGAACGGTACTTCCAACGGCTAATGCAATTCAAAGCTAAGGCAAAGAAGCTAATGCATCGAACCCTAGCGCTTTTGATAATGAAATATTGGTTTATACGCCCTGCACCAATACGCAATGGGATTCAAGCAATTCGCTAGCCCTATCCCCTAAGGAAATGACGAGCGTAGCACTAGCGAAATCTTTTGATAATGCTACCCTAGGTCCCTTCTTGTTTGTTTTCCTACAACGGTATCTCCGAACTCAACGGCTCCCACGATTCGGAGCGATAGCGAATTCATACGAGGACTACGAAGCGAATAATTGCATTCCTTCCAGGAGGTCGAGCGCACGCTTTCCTCGGTTTCGAATCAAGGGACAAAGATAGATCCTCGGTAACGGCAAAGGGGATAGCCTTGCTTTTTCACATTCATGTGCATATATTTTCATTAGATGTGCAATCGAAATCAGTAGGAGATAAACTTTCATCCCTATATTTCCACTGAAATGGAATTAGCGATACCTTTGCTTTTAGTTTTCATTCATGAATCCTGTTTCTAGTGGCGAGTAACTACTACGAAAGGTACGGAAAACGGGAAAGGCAAAGCACAGGAAAGCAGAATATATTAAATAATGTCATCCTTGTTTCGGTACCGGATTCAACTTGTCAACTGAGGCTTCTGCTCGTAACGTCACTCACAGGATCAAATAAAACCTGATTTAGGATATGGAAAGGGAAAGGCACGTACACTTATTACTCGCCTGTCATAAAAGAAAGGTCAAAGCATGATAATAAATCAGGATGTCGACTTCTTCCTTTCTTTTATGATTGTCTTTCGTTCCCTTGGCAAGGAAGTTCTGATCATTGCATTGGCATTCCATGTTTGCAGGCAGCTCTTATTGAGCCGGAGAAAGCTACTTTACCCCGAAATGCAAGCACTAGGTAGGCCCTTTCTAGCTTTCGGAAGAAAAAAACGATGATGACATAGCATAGTTGTCAGATACGCGCTTCTGTGGATGAAATAGTCGAGGTGGAATGATTTGGTGCTGTACAAAGAAATGCTTCAAATTCGTTTGGTTTAGGGAATAGCCTGAGTTCTTTACCGTGAACCAGCTATTCCTTCTTATTGATGTACTGTGAAAGCAGAATCCCTTTTTCTGACTTTGTCTAATCCCTAGAAAGGAAATTTCAATCTTGATGATGCTTTGGCTTGTGCTTGATAACTCTTCTTACAAGGAGTCCTAAATTGGGGGAGGGGCGAATGGAAGTACTTCACACTGAACAGCCCAGCCGCCTCTACCTAGAGCAAAGAAGCTTTGCCAGTCTTATCACCGCACCGGATTCACCATAATCAGCTTTAAGGTCCTGACTCTCAAATTGATCTTTTTACATGCTGCTTAAGACATCTTTCGAGAGTGAACCAGAAGTTTTTTTTCCTTACTTTAGTGTATTATGATCTCTTTAGAGTTAGTACTCCGCCGTTCTAAGATATTCTTTTACGAGATTCCTTTTGTTGGAAAGAGGAGAGATAGTTTTTCAGAAATTGTTGATGAGCGATGACATTGTTGAATTATGTCACCACATTGTTGTTAGTATATATAGATAGGAAAAAGAACCTAACTAACCGGGTGCAAGAGTAGGTTACAACAAAGGGTTTGATCGCTTATCAATTTGGAGTCAAAAGTCTTCCCGCCTCTTCTGTGAGTTACGGACAGTAAGAGTAGTCACAGTCACTCGAAGCTGGCAAAGAAGCTAGCTTTTCGGCAAGCACACTATTGACGCAAGTATGTTGAATTGAAAAAAGAAGATGATAGGAAGGAAGCTATCTTCTTTTTCCGCTACTCTATTCTATTCTATATAGTATAGTAAAGAAGGTCAAGTATGACTGCTCTTCCTTTCTCGAATCAAAGGTTCTTTGACTCCTTCCGAACAAGGATTGTGACACCCTCGCTTTGTGCTCAAAATTAGACTTCTGCTTAGCGCCCTCCCCTTTCACTTCCATAGTGGTCTTCTTTGGCCGGCCCACTCATTTCACTCTCAAGCTCTCTGAGAAGAGAGAATCCGATTCAAGATGTTTAGAATTCTTCCTTTCCTTCATGTTCGTGCTTTAAGTCAGTTCGTACTTTTCAGTATATAAGAGAATGACTGAACTCGCGTTGAAAGCTACTAAACAACGGCTGACAGAGACTCATAAGAGGGAGAGCGGTAGCAAAAATGAGATCTTTCGTCTAGACAGAAGAGAGATCCTTTCCTTCCTTTCTATAGGAAATGACTGATGTTGCTAAGTCACCTTCCGCTGCTCTTGCATCATCCCTTTTCCAATTCTGTATGTATGGCTCGGTTGCATCCGATTGATCGATCCCTAGTCACTGATTACATGCATGAGTTCTTTGATTCACTACTGACTTCTTCTGTGGAGCCGACTGAGACTACTTGAAAAGAAAGAGCCCTCGACCAACCGATCTCACGACGATGAGTCACCCACATACTTAACAAAAAATGCAAATAGAAGAGCAAGTAAATCAAGCTCAATTACAACTCACTCTGATCAAATAGCACTCAGGTATAGGATTTCCAGCGGAAAGGTAGCCTTGCTCGCTTCTTTACCCTTGTACGCACAAATCTAGCTCATAGCAGCACTTTCGAGTTCGGTTACTTAAGTACAGAGATTGGAACAACTTAGCGCGGGAAGTCCCATATCTTGTCTTAGCCTCGCCTCACCTATTTCCTCATAACGAGATCAGAATGAAATAGAATGGAATCTAAAGTCTTAGCGAGATCAGGGCTACCACGTTCCCTCAGACGAAAAATCAAAGAATACTAGACCTGTTGGACTCGCAAAGTAGGATCAGGCTTAGTCTACTAGAAACAGAGGAGAGCGAAAACTAAGTCAAAGGGGGAAGAGCAGTTTATGAGCATTTTAAGGCCGGTTGACAACATCCAATGTCTCCCACGAGGGCCTGAAACTCCAGTTTTTCTAGGCAGAGGTATAGCCTTTATTTAACACATTTGAGGGACGCTCTGAAATAAAGTCTATTTGGAGCTTCTTCCAAAGCAAAGAGGTTGGGATTCTAGTTTCAATTGGATGTGTCCTGGTAAGATCGTTAACGACTGATATACTGCCTGAGACAGGGCATGCTCTCCCCTCTGCGTATCGAGAGAAAGAAACAAATGTATTCAATATACAAAAGGAGAGAGAGGGATGAGATGGCTGAGTGGTTGATTCTTTCCTTTCTTCTTTCGATCAGTGGAATCGAGTGGAAAGCTCTGCTTCCTCACTCCCATTAGGAAAACCTATGGCACTAAAAAGTCCGAAGAGTGAGAGCGAATGGAAGACTTTGAATGAGCTGAGAGAGTTGTGTAGCCGCCGGGGGTACTATTTGGGGACAAGTTGCATGAAGAAGAAAGATGATATGGTGACAGCAGTGCTAGAAGTACAACTGCCAGAATTGCGTGTCACAAGAAGTGCAATTGACAAGAACACAAAAGAGGCGAAAGGAAAGCTCTGCTTCCCTTGTTATGTCAGAAGCAAAACCAGTGAATACCTGGTTTGGTACTCCTACTGGAAGCAAAGGGAAATCGAAAAGGATGTGAATTCTTCTTGTTTGTATATCTATCTCAGCCCTTGCTTTTTCTAAAAGTGATTTTTACATAGATGGAAAAAAGATAGGATTGAGGCGCATCTCTCCAATTGATCGGCTAAGACAAAGCAGTTCAAAGCAAAGGTTTTGTTATTGAAAGCACTACTTTTACATATATATGAAGATGAGTTTTATCAAATCCTGTGGTGACTTCCCAAGGTAAAAATGTGAAGTAAGGATTTCCCATATATATGAAACTAAAATGAACCCTCCTCGGCTAAGGTTGAATCAGATATAGAAGAAGCGGAAGCAGGAAGCTGAAGGATATCCGTAGCGAATGAGGAATAGGACATGCATGTGAGCTAGCGAAAAGGGAATAGCACATTCTCTAGGGTTCGTATCAAGCGCTAGCAAATGGAGACGGGTCAATCGAATCCGTATCCTCGAGCGCTGGGTCTGTCCTCTAATGAGGAGCTCCTTGCTTTTCTGATCCGTGAATCCAAAGCTTTGGGAGAAGAGGGGATCTGTACCTTCATCTGAAAACTATTCGCCGGTTGTCCGCATTCCTCTCCTCGAGCGAAAGGTGTTCCCACGCAATCGCTATCGCTGTTCCTACGACGTAGTCAATACGCATTGGAATAATGGCATCCCCTCCACCATAGTAAGAAGTAACGGGTCTACGCCCTGCTTTGATGCCCAGAGGAAGAAAAGCGAAGGCAAAGCAATGGCATGGGCATGAAAGGCTACGTAAATAAGTACTTCCCCGAAAGAAAGGGGGCAGTCTAAGGCGGGACCTATCCACTACTTGTGAAGTAATAGAAGAGAGGATTTCTCGTATCTAGCGGAAGTACCACTACCAATGCTAGGCTCCGTAGAAAGGACATCGGCTTTCATTGAAATACTTTCCTATTCGAGTGTCCGGGTCAGACTGAAACCGAGAGATATGATTTGAGAAGAGCATTTTCACCTCTCTCTTCTCATTCTTTCTTCTCCTTCTTTTCATCTTTGACCTGTGATGTGACATCTTCCGCTTTGGAAGGATAAGAGCAATCGGCCGATCTTCCGAGACGAGACCCAGAGTGAAAGGCATTCGCTAATTATGCCGTGGCTACAGAAAATAGTTATTAATATCAAAAGGTACCAAGCTCACGCACAGGCGCATAGGCAATCTTCTATATTTATATTGCACTAGCAAGCCACCTAATGTAATGAGAACAATGAATGTGCCTCTGAATTACCTTCAATAAAGAATTAGCTTAGCACAGAATTTCTAGCTGGGGTGAAAGAAACCCATGGCCAAACCTGAGATTTCCTTCCCAAGACTTATTTTTTCTTTATTTATAGATCGCCCCGTACGTAGCTCCTTGTTGGATTGACTTGTTCTTACTCTCAATCGCTTGAGTCGGTCTAAGAACAAACCACTAAATGGAGCTTGATTCTCCTTAGCCGCAGGTTGATAAAGACGAAAGTCCACACTCGATCTCTTAATAACTGCATTTTTTCCATCAAAGTCCGGATGGGGGATGTTTTCTCTAGCATGCCCCAGGGCCGGGGATAGGAGAACCGTTTTTTTTTGAAGTACGCCGAGAAACTAAAAGGCACCGCTTGATACCTCAAAAACTTTGAATAGGAACGAACCGCATTCTACATTCTCGGCCTGCTAACAACAATAGGAGCCCTAATCCGCTCTAGAAAACCACTTATAAAGCCTAACCTGATTATAAAAAAGCTTTTTTAGTACGCCCTGTGCCTAGCAGAGACTGGAGATCCTTAGCTATTTACAGCGGGAGATCTTAGTTACTTCTAAATAATGGAAGAACTTCTTTCTATAACTGCAAATATTATGGAACTTCAAGCCAGAAAAGAATGAATTCCTATCCTTTCAGTCGAGCTACTTCTAACCTCCACTTAACAGTAGAGCTACTTTTCGTTCCTCTCCTTGTTAGTCAGTCGAGTTATTTCATTCCAAGGACTGACACTGGAGCTATCTCAGGATTACCTTTTTATTAAATTAGATGCGGTTAAGAATAAGAGTAAGTTGCTCGGGGAGAGGCAGGTGGTAGAGGCGCTGAACTACATTACATGGATGGCGGGAGAAAAAAAATGTCTGAAGCGGGTCGCTTTCTCTCTTTTCTTTGGTCCAACTTGACTTCTTTCTTTCTTTATGATATTTCTAGCGAGCAGGAATCGAACCTGCCAAAAGAAGGCCATCTTCTCGCTATCCAGCCCTTAATGGGCATCACTCACTGAAAGATATCATGGAATTCAATCAACTAGTACTTGTTGTTTTAAGCGGGCATTTGGAAAGAGACCCGAACTCACTCTCAGAATAGAGATCACGTTTCCCTTTCTCGCTTCCTATCAGGCTTAAGGGCATAGATTCGATGTCAAACCTATAATTTGGAATTACTGTGATTTCTTGGTGCTTGGATTGGTGTGACTGAGAATTAGGTTCACTTTAATCTGAGTTTTGTCCATTCAAATGCAACAGCCCTTTCCTTAGCTGAGCTCTGCACATATTATCTTTTGCCTTTGCTTGATGTGAGTGCATCGCTTTCAGTAGATGCTTCCACTATCTCTTCCGTAGCTGTCTGTTACCGGGCTTGCCTTATGAAATCTCGTATGGGCCACCACCTTTCTTTGTAAATGAATTATCAGCTTGAGTCTGAAATAAGCTAATCAACACAGAGGTTTGCTGGGTGCCCTTATCCTTTCAGCCTCAGTCTATTCTCATTTCATTGAGCTTCACTGAAAAGATTCCCTGGACAATTAATAAATGGCTATCTCACATTATGTTTATTCACCGGCATTGACTGACTACAGAATGGAATGAAGCATGCAATTCATAAGTAAGGGATAACTAAAAGGCGCCAGTGCAAACCTTTGACGCTCCCAATAACCTAACTTGGCATCCCCCTCTTGTACAAAAAAAGACCCGCCAAAGATTCATTCTTGCAACTTATAACCGCAGTACAAATGCGCCTTGAAGGATATAGGAAAGCCCTTTGCTATGACTAGCTGGAAGATTTATCTTGGTCAACTCCGTCCTCAACGCACTGCCTCTATACTTCATGCAAGCCTTACCATTATCCCACGGGGTATAGCGACAAATTGAGAGCCTAAAAGAATCTTCTTTTGGCCTGGACAAGGCACCTTCTCAGGTCGACACTGCCTACTACCTTGGGACAAAGTGTGTTTACCTAGGAGATTTGGGGACGCTGGCATACTTGACATACAAACCCACAATATTGCCCTCCTGCTAAGATGGGTATGGACGGTGGAGAGTGCTGCCTTCATCGCTACCGACAGTTTGATTTTATTTGCAGATCCATAGGGAATAAGAGCCTTTTAATGCTCTTGGATGCCCTGGATCAGATCAAGAATAGCCGCAAAAAGCCTCTCCTCCTTGTACGAAGACTGGTCTACAAACTTTCCCCTTGGGGAGGAAGGGAACACCTCACTAACAAAGAAAGATCCTATTGCTAAGCGTTGATTACTTAGGACTCTCCCCATGAAGAATACGGGGCCCACTCTACTATTTACTCCTAGGTCTTCTTGCATTATTTTATGGTGTGCTCTTTAGGAGGAGAACTGGAAATGTGAAAAAGTGAGTGCCTGAGGTGTTACTTTAAGATCTACGTTGCCACTCGTAAAAGCGGGGCGTGGTGTTCCGCGGTAACATGAAACAAATAGGGGTGGTGGTTCACTTGGTGTATACGAAAGTTATCATCTTCCTAGAAATGTTCGTCCCAAAGCTTTTTTCTCTCGTCTCCGTGGCGACATTTCTCGCAAGTGTGAGTCGACCCTTCCTTCATTTCCATTATACTTCGTGCTTTCAGTTCATTACATATTTCATTTTCTTTTCTAGGCTTGTTCAATCACTCGCGGATTTGGACATCCTACACTTCATACTTTCCTTCTGACTCTGACTGTGGGCCAGGCAGGGTTATTTCATCGTTCTAACGGCGCCTTCCTCATTAGCATTTTTTCCCTTCTGGGCTGAGTCAATGAACTAGTCTCGTACCCTGCTTATGACCAGCCAAAAACAGGTCCTATAGATGCCAACGTTCCGTCCTTTTAGCCTATTCCCTAGTCTATTATTTGGCTTATTTACCTATCTATTTACAAATAGAAGCGTGAGTGAAAAGCGCGTATGTATATTGCCTTTTTCGAGTACTCTCGTGTAGGAGAGCTTCCTTGCCTAGCCTAAGTTGATCACTTATCACAAGGAACGATTGCTTCCATTGGATTTACGCGGTGCTCCAAGGCTTTGAGAACATATCCCGAGTATAGAGTTTTGATAGAAAGTCGTATAATAAATCATATAAAAAGAAAGAAGAGAGAAATGAGGACGTAAGCCCCCCAGGTCTTCCTCTTCCTTCTAAACTAATTGCTTTCGCTTGACTCTTCCAGTAAAAAAGTATACTGAGTGGTTGAAGGAAAGCGAAAAGGAATGGCTTTTTCATGTACCAGATCCGGTGAGCCAGACATCAAGCAAAAATGGACATACAATCAAAGAGTAAGGAGCAGTTATTTGCCGGGTGGATTGATCAGAGCTGCAAGGAGAGACTCGGTTATGGTGCGATAAAGAGCTTGCTTCAATGCTCGGATTCAGGTAGAAAGTAAGAGCAGTAGCATATTCATAGGAGAGCTTTGTACTTTAAATTAGTAGTCCCGGTAGTTGGAAAAAAGCTCTGAATACAGATTCAAAACATCAAGATAGGTAGTCCGATCATTAGTTGGCCAGTCATAGCAATTTAAGTAGAAAGCTAGCTTCGGGATCAGATCATTCAACTAAAGCTGTCAGGCCGGGTAGGCTTTGAGGAACATTGGGGGTTCCTTATGTTGTGACTGAGCAGATATGTCTATTGTGCCCGGCAAAAACGGATTTGCAAGGAGTTTGCCAAAGGCTCTCTCTGTTGTTCTTCCGTACGCTCGCCTGATAAGTCTTTTGGCTTAGCTATATGTAGACCCTGACGTGGATTGCTCCTTACCTAGCTCCCCATGCTAACTGCCGAATCTCCCTGGCTTGCAGGGAACATAATCCGTTAATTACCTTGCTTAGGATGGCAGCCGTAAACCATATCAACTTCCCATGAGGTGTGGGTCCTGATATGGAAACGTGAGCTACTTGGACTCAGGGAATTAGAAGCTGCATGCTGCTTGTACATCTATTCGTAACAAAACAGCAGAGACGTGATCCTTTCGCTCAGGCCCCAGGTTGGTTTGCGTCCTGCATGCGGATCATGTACTTCTCCTTTGAATCATCGTATCTCCTCATCTGCTTATCTCTTCATTTGAATTATTTGATCTCGTCAACCTGTTCAAATATAACTCCAGTAATTTGATATTGGTTGATACTACCTTCCAGTTTACAAGCGCTGGTCTGGGCATATTTACAAGCGAACCCGCTCTATGACGGCTATGTTACATGCACACCCCCATTTTGAAGGCTTAGTTACACGTATAAGAGTCTGCTTGCTCTCATGTTTAGCTGTGTACCCATTTTTAGGCTTTACTCTTTCATGATGGAACGAGGAGCAGGAGTTGATTTGAGGTAGCGGATTAAGTAGTGATGGGCAACCTCAAGTTGACTTGTTTCATAGGGTAGAAGCTTGAGTTGATTTGCGGCAGCAGCGGCAAGCTTGTGTCGACTGCAGACAACTTGAATCCGTTAGCAACGGTAGTGCGAAGCAGCTTGAACTGAAACTAGCTACCATTGTATCGATTCTAGCTACCGGTTGGTGCTATTTCTTCTCTTGGAGGCTGGGCTATTAAGATTAGGGTGTAAGCGAAGGAACTGTTGGGCTGCGAGTGAGCGCTACTTCAATAGGTCGAGGGGTCGGTAGGTAGTCATTTTTCCTGTAGTACCTGTACCCGCCAGACATCTTCCCGCATCTGAACCAGTAGCAGAAGCCCTAGCATGATAAGATCTTATTAGAGCTACTATGATATTCTCATATCAAATTATCATTATAGAAAGTGCTTTCTAATTGACTGTTATTAGAAGCACATGTGCTAGAATAGCAATTTACAGTAGCTAGTCTAGTAAACTCATAGTACGCGGAACAACTTTCTTATCAAACTTCCCCCTAAATCGTCAGCTATAGGCGAAAGAGTCTGCTGTCTGAGCTAAAGGCAATCAAGGAAGCCGAGTAGGGAAGAGCTGAGGAAACAGAGATAATCGAGTAATTCAGATTGTACTTTCTTTCGCCTCTAATTTTATTTTTAATAGTAGATTCCAGTATCCGACCAGCTATTCTGAATGAATCAGATCTGTTTCTTTCTGATGACGCTGTTGAACAAATTGTGGATCAGGTACTGCGCATCCAGATGAAATGTTACTTTCTGTTTATTTCCTTCAGCTTATTTGGTCCACATATGCCTAGACTGTAGTGCGGTGTGTGCCACATTTGTTTGCACTTACATGCCTTCACATCTAACTTGTGGCTGGGACACCAAAAGTGCCTAGCAGCTTTCAGTTCATTTCCTTCACAAAAAGTTGTCGCAGGTTTCATGTCTTCTTGTGGCGCAAGAAGCGTTCACACTATGAGGTAGCCGACACATGGATTTATGCTAACTTAAGTTTTGACAGACATTCCAGCAAGCAGACTTAAATGGTGACGGGAAGATTGATCCTGATGAATGGAAAGCGTTCGCGAGTAAAAACCCAGCTTTGCTGAAGAACATGACTCTTCCATACTTTAAGTAAGTATATTTACATTTTGCAGTTTATAAACATGCTTGCCTGAATACTTTAAGGGTTACATTCCAATTACTTGCACAATAGTTTATCCCACACTGTGATGTGTTGTGCTCATACATTAATTTCCTATTCAGGGACATAACCATGGCATTCCCCAGCTTTGTTTTGAACTCTGGTGTTGGCGATGAAGAGTTGTAGCCTTGTAGCACCCTTGGATGCACTCCATGCTCTTTCTTAATATTGCTCATAAATGGGCATGGCCAAACTATGGGGACAGTGCTAGCTCAGGTTGCTAGACATCAGCACAAGTATCTGAGGTCTCAAGTCTCAGACATGCAGCAACCTCCTCAAGGTGCAGATACAGATCTGGGATTGGGGTTGAACTTAGGTGTATTGTATTTGGTAACGAAGAGCCCCGGCATTGAAGGACAGTGTTCAAATCGGTATCTAAACAAACTATAAGGTTGTTGTAAGCAGGTGGTCACTTGAGAGGATGATTGTACACAATGATGGAGAACCTTCCTCACTTTGTTTTTCCTTTGGTCATTGAGGCTGTAAACTGGTATGTAAAGTGATTTATTATTAACTAATGCTGTAGGATATGGTAAAAGTAGTGTTTGCATCAACAAGGATGATCGGTGGTACCAGCTTATAACAACATGTAGCCACCGAAGTCCAGTTGTGAAACTTGGAAAACATTTAAGATTTTGCCAAAACAATTTTGTCAGAATAGCAGGAACCACAACAGAACAAAGTTTTGTCAGAATCTATTTAGGAACGTCGGGTACACAATTCAACAATCCTTTTTGTCACCTAACATGCTCTGTATCTATGCATCTGTTCCACTTTGGCCATACAGATCCTTTGCGTTGCATTTACGTATGAACAAACATGACAATGTCGTACTTGCTGGTAACCTGACCTATCTAAATCCCACAAGTCTATCGGTATGAGAACTTTGTAATTCTCCACATATACATTTCGCTGTGCCGCCTCGTATGGGTTCTTTGTCAAAAAAAACACAGAAGTTTACCAAGTAACTGCAATGGAGATTCAGGTTGGCTCTACTGCTTCAGTTTTACCATCTCCTGCAAGTCCACTGGATAGCACATCTTGGTGTGCTCACCGGACCACACATTATCTGCCAGGATTCGGTTCACAGCATCTGTCGGGTGGAATTCATCCCACCAGACATGGCTCGATGCGTCGCAGCACGCCATCCGTGGAAGAACACACATGAATAGAATAGGCCTCCATACTTGCCCAGCCCACAGCAAGCATCAGTGGTGGTCACAAAACCTGCGCATTGTAATTCGATCATAATGTGAGTGCTTCCCCAGAGGCAGAAGCTGAGTCTACAAAAAGGTGGGAGCATAAAATGTAGGTGAGTCAATTGCGTGTGGCCTTCAAGTATTTCGTATTGTAACAATATTCAATCGGCATCCAAACAAAGGTGCATGTACGGTTCCTAAGGGATACAATTTTGTCCTAATCAACCAAACAAGCAACGGATTGAGCAACTAGCGCGAAAGCCGTTGCGCGTTAGCGCATCCGTTTTCTTGCTTCATCGAGAAAGATTCAATAAGTTGATAGCGCGATCTCGTACTAACACATACTCTCTAAATATTTAAGAACTTGCATGCGGCCTTCAAGCCACAACCGCGGTATGAGTTCTGATCTCAGACTTTGTTTGGGGGCTGCTTGCCCCTTCGCGTCGACAAGGAAACTGTGGACGACAATGGGTTTAGAATTAGAATAGAACGAGGACCCTATCGAACAAATAGAGGAAAGGGCAGAAAGGGGCAAAAGTAAAGTCTAAGCGACATATGGCACGAAAAGGAAATCCAATTTCGGTAAGACTTGATCTGAATCGTAGTTCAGATCCAAGTCGGTTCAGTGAGGGCGACCGCGAAAGTCACCGAATGGGTTCGGTCCGTCTTTTCCTGATCTTTGTTTGTCCCCCCAAAGGCGTGAGAGGACGTTGCAGATGTCCGGGACGGACACGACTTCTTCTAACGCTAGAAGACCACAGGAAGAAACCCGGGACCAGAGCATGTCGTGAAAGACGCACACGGGGCGGGCGTGCTTCGACCGTGTCTCCGGGGCACAGTTGAATGTAGATATCATGAACGCGAGGATAAGGATACCAGGCCGAGAAACCCGGGCAAGTACTCTACTCCCCTAATGTGCCGATCGCTAGCGCATCCAGGGCCCCGGCGCCCAGCTCCGCTGGAGAGGCCGTCACTGATCTGAAAAGTGCGTCTGCGGTTCGGATAGACTGATTCTGCGAACGCCTAGCCCCAGGAATCAATAAAAAAACAAGTGCTAAGTTTCATTTCAGATCAGTGAATAAACCGAAAAAAGAGACCTTTTTCGCTCGGCGCCGCACTATGCTCCGCTTCAACAAATGAGAGTTTTCGGTGGAACCGGTGAACCACGCGAGCTGGTTAGATGCGTGGGGCAGAGGGCTCGTAGTACCTGATAGCGCTGCTATGCAGTGGAAGGGAAGGAGCCTAAATCGACCCCCTTCTTTCTTTTTGATTCAAAGACATAAAAGCACAGTACAAAGAGATTGGACTCTCGGATGAGAGACCTTGCAGCTACCGTTCCGACGCGCCCCTGACCCTATCTTGATTCAAAAAAACCGAAAACCCTCTCTAAGGTGGAGCCTAGTTGAAGCTGTCATTCAAAGAAAAAATGGGAATCCAAATCCACTTTTAGGGATATAGATGAAGTCTCGCTCAGTAAAGAGAGTTGTAGATTCGTAGAAGAGGATCAGAGTACGCGCGCTACAAAAGGCAGCTAGCCAATGAAAGTAAGTGGAAAGAATATAGTACTTTTGTACTGACCCCTCCGGGGCCCCCGGTTGTTTTGGCGCGCCCTACCCCAACGTTAGACTATTGCCTTTTTAGCCTACGCTTGCTGCTTGCAGCATGGATTCGATAGATCTATCGAATCCATGCTTCCCCCGCCCCGAAGCGAGACTCTATCCAGATCTCAAAGAATAACGAGCTAGGCGGCCGGCGGGCAAAGAAAGGGGCCGGGCCGGCCGGTCGGGGCCTTGGCGATACGTTCTTCTTTCGAAGCGTTTTGCCAATAGAGCGAGGGCGTCCTTCTGGGGTGGGGCGTTTACTTGAAAATGACAACCGCCTGTTCCAGCAGCGGGGGCCTTGCACGAAAGCAAACCGCCCGATTAAGTAGCAGTTGCTTCGCTGATGGGCCCTGTGAGGGGGGCATTGTCCCTCAGTTCTTACCAACCTCAGGTGTGTAATCGACATCTAACTTATTATCTTCTATTTTTCATGCAAGTCTGACCTCAGCTGTCCATTTCTTATTCATTCAGGGCGCCCTTAGTGGACTTGGCGGTGCTCCTTTCTCAAACCAGAACAACTCTGAACGTTAGGGAAAATAAGGGAAGACCACCTGAGCGAACCGACCGAAGGGACTTTATTACTTATCCGAACCGAACGTTAGCGGCTTAAGCTAAGCCTATCACGAGCAGCGTTGCTGCTTGATCGGCGGGGAGGAAGATCTCAAAGTATGGGGCAAAGGATCAAGCGCTTTTACTTTGCTTTGTCCCCCGGGATCCACCACAGGTTGGGTTTGAGAGCCGTGTGATGGGTGACTATCTAGCACGGTTCAGAGAGCACGTGTATGTAGTCTGCGCTGGTGAATGGAAGCCCCCGCCGCAAAAAAGAAGCGGCTTTTCCCACGGCTCTGTCACCATTGACTCTATTTATTATTATGGTAAATCATTGTATCAAGATGTCAATCTTAGATCTTATTTCAGTTCGATACGTCCACCTACGAGACTCACCTTTGGCTTTCGTCTCGGTAGGTGTATTATTCTACATTTTCCCAAAAGGACATTCATTCATTTCTTTCTTCCCCGTCGACCACTACGACTAAAACGACGCGACAAATCAAGACCCGGAAAGGATAAGGGCCGGTGGTGGGCATTTGGGAAAGTCGGGCCGATCGGGTGTCTTCATTCAAGCGAGGGTACAGAGGAAGAACGAAACGAAGTGAGAGGCCGGGGGGCAGGGAAAAGAGTCGAGTCGATCGACCGGGAGAAGCAAAACGAAATCAGGATTTGGCCGAAAAAGATGCAACGTTATGGATACCATGACCGATCACCATCGAGAAAGAAGAATTTTTCTAAATCACTTCGGGTGAGCGGGGCCTTCAAGCATCCGAAATACGCCGGGGTTGTAAATTACATAGCCTTCCTGATAGAAAATGACGACTCCTTCATAAAAACAAAGTTATTCAAGTTCTTTTTTTTACCAAAGAAGTCCCGCTCTGACGGCCCGACGAGTCATCTACTAAAAAGGACCCTCCCCGCTGTGCGCCCCTCCTTGAATTATTCGGTCATGCAATACTTTTTTAATACAAAGAACAAAATGCATTTCGACCCCGTCGTAGTTCTCAATCATTTCGTGGCACCGGGTGTGGCTGAACCATCTACGATGGGGGGAGCGAAGGGAGGAAGCTTAGATAAGAGAATACGCTCTCGCATCGCTTTTTTTGTAGAAAGCTCGACCAGCGAGAAAAAGTGTTTGGCCCGAGCCAAAAAGAGGTTGATCCACTTCATTCGCCAAGCGAATGATCTTCGCTTCGCGGGAACAACAAAAACCACCATCTCGCTCTTTCCTTTCTTCGGTGCTACCTTTTTTTTTCAAGGGATGGGGTTGGGGTGTATAATAACCCATTTTTTGAGTATGCCCGGGAACAACTCCTAGGTCAATTAAGGATCAAATGTAGGAACCTCATGGGTAAGGATAAGGTAATGGAATTGATAGAGAAATTCATAGACCTAGGTAGGATAGGCAAATTGATAAAGGGAATAGAGATGATGATAGAGATCATACTGAGAAAGAGGATAATTCCGTACGGGTACAACTCTTATTTGAACGAAGTGCAAAAAATGCGATCTTTTTTGTCTAATAGAACAAACACTAATACCTTAATTGAGTCGGTAAAGATCAAATCAGTTTATCAAAGTGCTTCTCTGATTGCTCAAGACATCTCTTTTCAACTGAGGAACAATCCAATCTCATTTCGTTCCATTTTTAGTAAAATAGTTAAGGATATTCCATTAATAATGCCAAAAGGGGTGGAGGGGATACGTATTTGTTGTTCTGGTCGATTAGGGGGTGCGGAAATAGCTAGAACTGAATGCGGAAAGTATGGAAAAACATCTTGTAATGTATTTAACCAGAAAATCGATTATGCTCCTGCGGAAGTATCTACTCGTAACGGAATTTCAGGTGTCAAAGTGCGGATCTCATATAGTCAAAATAAGAAGGGACGTGCTATATCCGAAACGTACGAAATATAGTAAATATAGTAAATGCAGATGTAGTAGGGGTCGCGAACCGGATGGTACACAACTTGGTTTTGGAAGATATGGCACCAAAAGTAGTAGAGCTGGTCGTCTTTCATATCGAGCCATTGAAGCAGCGCGTCGGGCTACAATCGGACAATTCCATCGTGCTATGAGCGGACAATTCCGAAGAAATTGTAAGATATGGGTAAGAGTTCTCGCAGATCTTCCTATTACGGGGAAACCCGCAGAAGTTCGAATGGGAAGAGGAAAAGGAAATCCTACGGGTTGGATTGCTCGTGTGTCCACGGGACAAATCCCATTTGAAATGGATGGTGTGAGTTTGTCAAATGCTCGACAAGCCGCTAGATTAGCGGCGCATAAACCATGTTCGTCAACCAAGTTTGTTCAGTGGTCGTAACGTAATTGGTTAGTGGGGAAAAACCGGGCCGGGACTCCAAAGAATTTTACGAAGTGTTTGTTCCGGAAGTGGAAAGACAAAGAGGGATAGGGAGCTCGCCTCCTTCTTTTTTGTAATCGCCGAAATGGAAATTGTACGACGACCCTTCCAGGCATACGACCCTGAGACGTGACGGTGTCACTTTTCCGGCCCGGTAAAGTGACAGTTATATAAATAAGAATAAGAAAGAGAAGCGTGATGGTCTTTAGAGAATAAAAAAGCAATCAACCATCCCCAAACAAAGTGCTGCTGGAGGGAAATGCTAAAGTCCCATTCCGAATTCCATTAAGGTTGTATTCCTACTAAGAAACTCAAGGCTATACTCGACTTCCCATCCCAGCTCGTAAGTAATCCTATTTCTGTATTAGCCTTTGAACAGCATGGGCCATGAAAGGACCGGAGAAGGAATGCAGTAGGATGATTCTATCTTTCCTATGTATGGGGCACACGATTCTCTTTCCATACACTAGTAAAAATAAATAATAGGGCGAGGGTACCTAAATATCCATCTAGAGCGAGTAGCGATTCTTTTACTTACTACTTTTTGAAAGATTACACCTTCGACTATCTCTAACTAAGCACGCATGTCCCACTATCTATATGTGAGAACAGGCTGTAAGCACGCATGCCCCTCCTATCTATGAAAGATTTCTTGAAAAGAGGTAGGGACTGGTCTCGCTGCTAAGGGAGAAGGAGACCTCTGTCGGAGCAAGCTAAAGAACCCACTTTAGATCGTCGATTTCAGGTAAGGCACTCGATCAAGCCTATACATCCGGGAATTTCGCTCCAAACCAAAGACGACTTGCTTTGCTGCATTTCTTGGGCCGGGGCTTTACTTTATTTTTTTTGGCGAAAGAAAGGCCATATGATCTACTTTCTGGTGCCGGTCCCTTCACAAAGATAGCCCCTTCTTGCTCTTATTCTTATTCGGTGGAATACAATAGTTCTGAAGCTCCTTTCTTTCAAGTGAAAGTTGCCTATCTTTCTTGGTTCTGAATCCAATCCAGTTGAAAACAAACAATTGCCCGATGGAAAAGTCAGATGAAAGGCAAGGAGTGTAAACCACGTACGAGCGAGCGCAGAAAGCGAAATGTTTTGCAGCGAGTCAAGCGTAATACGATCAAAAGGAAATGGGGTCAATGCTAAAACTCAAACAGTTCCCCAGAGGGGGCCCCGGGTTGAAAGAGCGAGCTACATTCTTTTATAGAAGACAGAAAAAAAGAGGACTGATGCTTTCTTACTTCATCTTAATATAGGGATGCTTTATGTAGCTTCCAATAAATAGGAAACAAGATGACCCATGGGGCACTCAGTGACGTATCTAAACCGTCTATCCAGTACTGGCTTTTCACACTCGGGAATAGAAACTGTCGGCACTTGAAGATGAACGAAGCGAAATTACCCCCCAAAAAAGCCCTTAGACCCACCTTGGTGGGGACTGACTGCTCTCCCCTACGAAAGTAGCATCGCGATGCAGAGATCAACAACACATATTCGCATACCATGCTTATCTATTGATGTCGCAGATCAGCGGCAACTCCCATACTAAGTATGATGTCGCATATCGGTTGTCTAACTAGAAGGGTGGAACCTTTTATTTGGAACTAGTCTTAAAGTGGATGTCGCAGCCTTGAGTTCTTTTTATTGAATTCGCGAGATTGAAAATTAGGATTGAATGAATAACCTGGAGATATATTCCTTTTCTAAAATAGTTCTTTAAGGGGCCTCTCTCTATCCTTGGCTTATTCAATAGAGCTTTCCTTCTTTTCATTATTCGATACTGCTGTGAGATACTACGAGAGCTCGTAGGCAATATGAGATAGAGCTGACTAAGAGAAAGAAGTAAGCGGATCTTGCAGCTGTTTTCATTCCTGGTCTTGAACCTATTAAGTAGAAGATCAAGCACTGATCTGATGGATCAAATGCTTTCACTACTCGATCAAGGGCTTCCCAAAAGGCCTATTTACTAACTTCTCTTCGTTCCGCATGAGAAAAAGTTATAAAGACAGATTTTTAAATCGTTTTTTTAGTCATGTTAGCACCACGCTTCGCTTTCCGATATCTGGTATTATGGCTTTGCGCAGACTGACCTCTACACTTTTTGCAAACAGCTACCACCTTGAGGCAGCCCTCCGGGCTGGGTTGCCTACCCAGAGAAAATACAAACAACCACTGCTTAACACCTATTTCAAAGATAAACTGCATCCCTCATAAAGCGCGTGCCCGGACTGCACGCTTACTGTATTCTCACGAGGAACTGTAACAACACACTGCCCTGAACAGCCATTCAATACAGAACTTAACATCACAACAAACCCTTCCGACAAAGCTCTCCTTGATAAACCACAGCTTCTTCATGTCACTAGCCATACGCAGATTACTTGAAACAGACTCCCTTCTCTTACAAGACACCTTACCCTATCTCCTCAAACATGTACTTGCCCATGTTCCTACGGTTCAGAAACCTGTGTTTACTACTACTCGGTTGCCGCCGTATACTTGCTCCCCCACCGCTACTGGATGAGACTTGTCATACCAATAGTGCTTTTTCCACAAGACAGACTCGACTCACCCACTTTTTCCATCTACTGGCACTCCAACTACCTCACCTACCACCCTTTGCAGCAAGAAATCTTATCTTATACAAATTTACCACTTGTAAGTGTGATTTTATCGATTTACTTCACTAATCTTCATTCCCTTCCCCGAATCGAATTCCCTTTTCTTTACGGAACTCCGTGGGTTCCTGCTTTCTTTAAGCCGAGCTAGCTCCCTAGCTTCTGGTTGGGACTACCCTAGCTTTCTAGTCCGCTAATCCAAAGGAAACCCTAAATTAGGAGATTGGCAGGTGTTGAAAAGATTGCCAACCTAAATCAAGTGAAAGAAGAGTGGGAACGCGGGCTTCTTTCACAGTGCGTACATTTAGTGGTGCACACCTTCAACACAGGGTTAGCATTCTATACTATCTATTTATTCTTCTTCTCAGGTTGTGCACTTGGTATGAAAAAGGCTAGTCCGCTTCCAGTCATTCATCTCTTGCTCCTTTGGTGACAGGAGCATGCGTCGAATTATTAACGTCTGCCCTTCAGTGTCACCATCAATCTAAACTTCATCATCCTTGTCACTCGGTGTCTCACTTCCGGGATCGGCCCCCGGATCTGTGTAAGGTAAGTATTATGCCATCAGTTGCTTACTTGGTCTACCCTATTATCAGGTTGTTTAATTAGAACCGCCCTATACCTAAAGCTACTGATTAAGAGTGAGTGCTAGCTAACTGCTTTGTTTTAGCGACTTTCAAATAGAAGAATTCAAAGGGACCTTTTGTCTCGGCTTTTATGGCTCGTAACAATAAAGGTTACTCGCTGGGTAGGGGATATAAGAAAAGCAAAAAGGAAAGGTCGATAAAATGATTCAATCTGACTTTATCGGTATTCTGGATAGGTGAATCGGACCAACACCTATCTTACACCAACAAGGAGTCGCTTTGTTTGCGCAGTTCGGTTAGCAGGCAGGCCGCCTTCCTAATCTGCGGGCTCACCGGTCAAAAGAGTCCTCTATCCGGACTCCCCCTAGACCTCTGTCTGGCCTAGGGAACTTCTCTAAGCTCGAGAGCTCCTGTCTCCTCACTTAAAGCGTAACCGGCTCACCTCCCCCCATCCCCCTTTCCATTTAATCACTGACAAAACCCACCTTGAAATTGACTTGACTTAACGAAACGACTTCGACTTTCGAACAATCAATCGTAGCAGCTCCTGCACCGATGGAATTTTCCATCATGCCCTTCCGACTAGTCAAAGTATTAATTGAATAGAATCCACGGCGGCTTCAAACCAACACGGATTTTCGGAAAGATAAAGATCTAGAATCATATTCCCTAAAAAGGAAGGATCCCGAAACAAATTCTCATCGTTGACCACGAGATGTTCCAGTATCTCATAGGTCGACCAACCATCAGGCACTCCAATTTGTCTTTCGTCCAAGAGAATATCTATATAGTTCACTATTGTAGAATGGAGGGATGCTAAAATAGTTTCGTCATTACTGACACTTTCAATTGAATTGGAGGGAGAAGGGTGGGTTGATGAAACTGGGGACAGTTCCTCACCCTCAATGGAGATTTGCCAGAAATGGGAAGAAGAACCCTGAGTATCGGACGATTGATAACTATAATTGCTAATAGTCGTCGTGGATTGGCTGCCAACGGCAAACGGATTAACGAAATCAGACTGGTCACTGATCAAACTCCCACTATCGGTGGACGAGTCATAATAAAGATTGGGTACATTAGGGAATGGTATCATTTGCGTAACTTATCTTTTTCAGCTCTGCTCCCGAAAAGAGAAAGGGAGACTTTTTTTTTAGGTAAAACAGTACTCATCATGGAATTAATCAATAACATTGCTAAAGCTCACGGAGGCGTATCCGTATTTGGCGGAGTAGGGGAACGGACTCGTGAAGGAAATGATCTTTATATGGAAATGAAGGAATCTGGAGTAATTAATGATAAAAATATTGAGGAATAAAAGGTAGCTCTAGTCTATGGCCAAATGAATGAACCGCCGGGAGCTCGTATGAGAGTTGGTTTAACTGCCCGCGGAATATTTCCGAGATGTTAATAAGCAAGACGTGCTTTTATTCATCGATAATATCCTTCGTTTTGTTCAAGCAGGATCGGAAGTATCCGCCTTATTAGGGAGAATGCCCTCCGCAGTGGGTTATCAACCTACCCTTAGTACAGAAATGGGTTCTTTGCAAGAAAGAATTACTTCTACCAAAAAGGGATCTATAACTTCGATCCAAGCAGTTTATGTACCTGCAGACGATTTGACCGACCCTGCTCCTGCCACAACATTTGCACATTTGGACGCTACTACCGTACTTTCCAGAGGATTAGCTTCCAAGGGTATTTATCCCGCAGTAGATCCTTTAGATTCAACCTCAACTATGTTACAGCCTCGGATCGTTGGCAACGAACATTATGAAACTGCGCAAAGAGTTAAGGAAACTTTACAACGTTACAAAGAACTTCAGGACATTATCGCAATTCTTGGATTGGATGAATTATCGGAGGAGGATCGTTTAACTGTAGCAAGAGCACGAAAAATCGAGCGGTTCTTATCACAACCGTTCTTTGTGGCAGAAGTTTTTACCGGTTCTCCAGGAAAGTATGTTGGTCTTGCAGAAACAATTAGGGGATTTCAACTAATCCTTTCCGGAGAATTAGACGGCCTACCCGAACAGGCTTTTTATTTAGTGGGGAACATCGATGAAGCTAGCACGAAAGCTATAAACTTAGAAGAGGAGAGCAAATTGAAGAAATGAAATTTCATCTTTATGTACTGACTCCTAAACGAATTATTTGGGATTGTGAAGTGAAAGAAATCATTTTATCTACTAATAGTGGCCAAATTGGTGTATTACCAAACCACGCCCCCATTAACACAGCTGTAGATATGGGTCCTTTGAGAATACGCCTCCTCAACGACCAATGGTTAACGGCGGTTCTGTGGAGTGGTTTTGCGAGAATAGTTAATAATGAGATCATTATTTTAGGAAATGATGCAGAACTGGGTAGTGACATTGATCCAGAAGAAGCTCAACAGGCACTTGAAATAGCCGAAGCTAACTTGAGTAAAGCTGAGGGTACGAAAGAATTGGTTGAAGCGAAGCTAGCTCTCAGACGAGCTAGGATACGAGTCGAGGCTGTCAATTGGATTCCCCCATCCAATTGAAGACAAAGGTTTCGTTGATACAAAGAAAAAGGAAAGAAGGGATCTCGTTCCTAGAGACCCAGAGATGAATGAAACTGATATTCACTGTTATATGTAACAAGCAAGTTTATATATATATGTAGCTTTTTCAGACCTGACTGACATGTAGGTAGCTTGTTTGTATCTATTTTAAACAGGCGGGGTTCAAATGTGGCATTTCTATAAAATGAGTCAACGTCATGCTTATCCTAAACAACCAAGCTCCCCCTTGCCCCTACTTAAAATCAGGCTCTTCCTGACTCCTTTGCGGATTGGACGAAGGCTTTGCGGAATTGTTCTTGTCTTGCCTTGAGCTCACGACTGATAGATGTATAAGCCTGGTCATTGCCAGACTTTCTCTTTCTCCA